AGCACCATGATTCCAACAGTAGTGATCAATATTAACATAATAGAAGTCAGTGGGTCGATCAAATAGCCGAACTCTAAAGAAAAATCATTATTGATAGTCCAAGACCACACTGATTTATAGATGGAACTGCTATGGATTTGCTGAAGAAGGAGATTTGATGAAAAAAGCATAACTACACTTAACAAAAAAACACTAGAAAAAGACAACATGCGGCGAATTTTTTTTGTTACTGTTGGAAAAAGTAGAAGCCCCCCCACTATTACCATAGGAACTGGAAGTGTAATAAAAGGGATGATCCAGGAATATTGATATATATGTTCCATAAAATTTTTTTTAATCAATTGTCTTTGACTCCCTCGTTCTTGTCCCTTTTGAAAAGAGCCAGTCAATAAAAAAAATAAATATGCAAAGCTTAACTAACATTTGAGATTCTTAATTATTATTATTCTAAATCTGAATCTTTTCAAAGAACTTTACATATTCAAATCAATAAGTTAGACTTGGTCAAATAATATGATATACCCAAGTTATTAGTAAAAAAACATACTTACTTTTTTTTATTAATATTAACTAATATTAAGAAAGATTATTAACTAATATTAAGAAAGATTTTTATGAAGATCTAAAAAATGAAAAAGGAATTACGAGAGTTTCTATCTTTCTATCTATAGAGAAAGGATAAAGAATTATAGCAAAAACAGTACTTGATTTTGATATGAATCGGAAAAAAGGTGCATACTTTGACCCAATTAAATCAGAACTTCTTTGTAGTTCGTTTATCTCGAATCAGAATCGTTAAACGATCCATTTTTGAACAGATTGATTGTCTTCCATTAGAATAAAAGACATTTATATTTGTAGGAAATTCGACGATATTGAATACTTTCCACGGAATTAAAAAAAGAAATCACTAAAATGTCTTTTAGAAAATCATGTATAATAGATTAACTAATGCCGTCTCATTTCATTTTATTTAAATTGAGAATTGGGTATACTTCCTTTTCAAGCTTAACCTTGCTCGAAAAAGTTTTGTATTAGGTACACATGGCTTAGGTTTTTGAATGTCTCGATATATTTTATTCCATGTATATTACATGTATAAATGGAGCATGATGAAAATAGACAGAAATAGAAATGAAAATTAATAGGTTTTTTAGAAAAATATTAGAACCTAAAAATAAGGATACTGAATAGTAAAGATTAAAGAACAATTGGTTTTTAACCAAAAAATGTCTTTCACATCCAATTCTAGCAATGAGTAACCTCAAAATTTGTGAATGGCAGTTCCAAAAAAGCGCACTTCTATATCAAAAAAGCGTATTCGTAAAAAAAGTTGGAAAAGAAAGGGATATTGGGCAGCGTTGAAAGCCTTTTCATTAGCGAAATCCCTTGCTACGGGGAATTCAAAAAGTTTTTTTGTGCGACAAAACAAATACAAATAAAAAATCAAAGGGTGAAATAATATAACTTGTCCTGAATCGAAAAAAGTCCAGTTTTTTCTAATTTCTAATCTAAAATAAAAAAAGGCTTTTCATTCACTAATGTTTTGAATTGATCAATATTAAATTGAACTCATTTTTCTTTTAGGATATGTCGTCTGTTATCTACTGAATCCTCAAATTATACTTTTTGTTTAAAAAAAAAGACTAAATACAAAATACAAGACACAAGGTTTCAACTTTCTTTTGAGTCTCTTTGATCATTTTCGCGGGATGGGGATTATCATTTTCCCCATCGACCTTTATCACCACCTATCACAATAAAAAAAAAAAAAAGAATAAGGATTATGATTAGAACATCCAAATCCCTAGTAAAATAAAAGGGTTTTCGATTCATCAATTTTCATCTTTCCTAACTAAAAAAGATTGCAGTGAATTGACTCTTTCAATCTCGACGATTGAATAATAATTAGTTATTATGATTTCTAACAAGCCGCTATGGTGAAATCGGTAGACACGCTGCTCTTAGGAAGCAGTGCTAGAGCATCTCGGTTCGAGTCCGAGTAGCGGCATGGCAATTTATACCTCTAAAAAGTTCCTATAATGATTTCAATTACTTATTTGAATTGATTCTATAGCATCATGGAGACCTTTTCTTTTTCTTTTATGATATTTTCTACTTTAGAGCATATATTAACTCATATATCCGTTTCGGTTGTTTCCATTGTAATTACAATTCATTTGATAACCATATTATTCGATGAAATGGTTGGACTATATGAGTCGTCAGAAAAGGGAACGATAGCCGCTTTTTTCTGTATAACTGGATTATTAGTTACTCGTTGGATTTATTTGGGACATTTACCATTAAGTAATTTATATGAATCATTGGTCTTTCTTTCGTGGAGTTTATCCATTATTCATATAATTCCGTATTTTAAAAAACATCAAAAAAATTTAAGCCTAATAGGCGCGCCAAGTGCGCTTTTTACCCAAGGCTTTGCTACTTACGGTTTCTTAACTGAAATGCATCAGCCTGCACTATTAGTACCAGCTCTCCAATCCCAGTGGTTAGTAATGCACGTAAGTATGATGGTATTGGCCTATGCAACCCTTTTATGTGGATCATTATTATCAGTGGCTCTTCTAGTCATTACATTTCGAAAAATCCTAAGGATTTTTTTTCTTTTTAAAAGCAATAATTTTGTAAATAAATCTTTTTTCTTTGATGAGATTCAATACATGAACGGAAGTGACAGTGTTTTACGAAACACTTCTTTTCTTTCTTCTAAGAATTATTACAGGTATCAGTTGATTCAACAATTCGATTGTTGGAGTTATCATATTATTAGTATAGGATTTATCCTTTTAACTATAGGTATTCTTTCGGGAGCAGTCTGGGCTAATGAGGCATGGGGATCATATTGGAGTTGGGACCCAAAGGAAACTTGGGCATTTATTACTTGGGCAATATTCGCAATTTATTTACATACTAGAACACATAAAAAATGGGAAGGTGTAAATTCCGCAATTGTGGCTTTGATAGGCTTTTTTCTAATTTGGATATGTTATTTAGGAGTTAATCTATTAGGAATAGGGCTGCACAGTTATGGTTCATTTACATTAATATCTAATTGAATTTAAGACAAAAAAAAAAAAAAGAAGGTCTTGACAAAAAAACCATAGGACAGCGTATAAGTCTATATAAAAAACTTTTTGTAAACGCCACCCATCGAGAACCATTTGAATCAAGTAATAAGTGATTCAAATGGTTCTGTCAAACGGCACACTATCCAGTTACAATTTGTTTTTTTAACTTCAAAAAAGGCAAAAAAAAGTATTTATTTTATTTCCATTCCACTTTTTTTTTAATTATCTAATTATTAATTTCGAATTTAGAATTAATAATTAGACAAAATAGCCTCGACCTTGTCACCTGATAATGAGAAAACGAAGTCCGGATAAATGCCAATACCTATTACAGGTAGAAGGATAGAGATTGAAACAAACAACTCTCGCGGTCCAAAATCCAAAAAAGGAGAGTTTGAGGCATTAAATAGCTTGTATCCATAGAACATCTGGTGTAACATAGACAATAAATAAACAGGAGTTAATATCGTTCCAATTGCCATGACAAAAGTAATCATTATTTTTGCCAGTAAAAGAAATTTTTGGCTAGTAATTATTCCAAAAAATATTATCAATTCTGCAAAAAAACCGCTCATGCCCGGTAATGCAAGAGAAGCCATTGATGAGATACTGAACATCGTGAATATTTTTGGAACCGAGATAGCCATTCCTCCCATTTTATCTAGATAAAGAAGACGTATTCTATCATAACTCGTTCCTGCCAAGAAAAAAAGCGCAGCACCGATAAATCCATGAGATATTATTTGTAAAAGAGCTCCGTTAAGTCCCGTATCGCTTAGAGAGCAAATTCCTATAACTATAAAACCCATATGAGATACCGAGGAATAGGCTATTCTTTTTTTTAAATTACGTTGACCGGGAGATGTTGAAGCTGCATAAATTATTTGAATTGTTCCTATTATTATCAACCAGGGAGAAATTAGAGAGTGAGCATGGGGTAATAATTCCATATTGATCCGAACCAACCCATATGCTCCCATTTTTAATAAGATTCCGGCTAGAAGCATACAAGTGCTGTAATGTGCCTCTCCGTGAGTATCTGGTAACCATGTATGTAAGGGTATAATCGGTAATTTGACAGCAAAAGCAATAAGAAATCCAATATAAAATATTATTTCCAGCGCTAAAGGATATGGTTGATTGGCTGATGTTTCAAAATTGAATGTTGGCTCGTTGGAACCATATAAACAGATACCCAGAATTCCTATTAATAAAAAAAGGGAACCCCCTGCGGTGTATAAAATAAACTTTGTAGCTGAATACAAACGTTGCTTTCCCCCCCACATAAATAGAAGTAGATAAACGGGAATTAATTCTAACTCCCACATGATGAAAAAAAGTAAAAGATCTCGAGAAGAAAATAATCCTATTTGACCACTATACATGGCTAACATCAAGAAATGGAATAATCTGGAATCTCGAGTAACTGGCCAAGCCGCTAAAGTAGCTAAAGTAGTGATAAATCCTGTCAGTAAAATGGGTCCTATAGAAAGTCCATCTATTCCCAATCTACAGTAAAAACCAAAAAAACCAACCCACTTATAATTCTCCGCCAATTGAATTAATAGATCGTTCGATTGGAAACGATAGCAGAATACGTAGGTCATTAAAAGAAGTTCTAATACGCATATACATATAGCATACCACCTAATTACTTTATTTCCTCCCTGAGGCCGAGGCAGAAAGAAAATTAAGGAACCTGCGGATATCGGAAAGACTACAAAGATTGTTAACCACGGAAAAAAATTCGTGATAAAGACAAGATACACTTGGACCAGAGAAACCCGTGCTCAAAACAGAATATATTTCTATTTTTTGTTTCGAGTACGGGTTTTGTCGATAAAAAAGAATGTATTCAAACCATGTTGTCGGAAATGGGTCAATAAGCTAGACCCATGCTTCGAGTTGTTTCATGCCATAAATAAACTCGAACACTCAAAAAATCCGTTGGACAGGCCGATTCACATCTCTTACAGCCGACACAGTCCTCTGTTCTTGGAGCAGAAGCAATTTGCTTAGCTTTACATCCGTCCCAAGGTATCATTTCTAATACATCCGTGGGGCAGGCTCGGACGCATTGGGTACACCCTATACATGTATCATAAATCTTTACTGAATGCGACATTGGGTCTATAAATTTTTTAACGTCATAAATTTGGATCTAGTAATTTTATAAATGAATCATATCTTTATATACTAGATGAATCAATAATTGACAAGAATTTTTTGAATCAATTCTGTTCTGGATCGAGGCATGTGCATGAAAAAGGGCCAAGAGACTTTCATTTCTTACGTTTTGACAAAGATAATTATATAGCATACATGCTAATTCGAATTGATGAATATTATAATTTATATGATTAATACTACTTATTCAACAAATTAGATTGATTGATACGCGTTGATTTTCTGTTTCGATAAATTGACGAAACAATAGCCGGTCCGATAGCTGCTTCAGCCGCTGCAATAGCTATAACAAATATGGAGCAAATAGTTCCTTTTAATTGGCGACTATCAAAAAAATCAGAAAATGTTACGAAATTTATATTAACTGCATTCAGTAGAAGTTCAAGACACATAAGGGCTCTAACCATATTTTGGCTTGTGATCAATCCATAAATACCTATACAAAATAAATAGGCACTCAAAACAAGTAGATGTTCGAGCATCATTGACCAACTCCTTCGCAATTTCGATTTATTTGAATATGAAAAAAAATTTAACAGAGTCGATTGACTCAAATATAACAAGTAAAGAAAATAAAGAATATATTGGTAATAGATTGAATAAAAGAAGTTCTATTTTGAATATATTTCAATTTATACACGAATAATCTTCAAATAGAATTAAAGGAAACTAAATGCGATAAGACAAAACAAAGTTTCATTTTGATTACTGCGGCTAGGTCTAAGGTTTTACTTTACTATTGTTACTGACGAGCCGCAGCAATTGCGCCTATTAATGCAACTAAAAGAATTATCGAAATGAGTTCAAATGGAAGAAAAAAATCTGTTGATAAACGAATTCCAATTTGTTGACTATTAGTTATCAAATCTTTCTCTATAATCTGGTTTGATCTTGTAGTCCAAATAATCCCATACCATGACGTATCTGGAATAGTAGTAATTAGTAAAAGAAAAATACTTGTACAAACCAGCGAAGTAAGCCCACCTCCCACGTTCCAAAGATAAAAAGCGTTGTGATATTCTGAACCATTCATGAACATCACAGCAAATATGATTAAAACATTTATGGCTCCTACGTAAATAAGGAGTTGTGCAGCAGCTACAAAATAGGAATTTGATAAAATATAGAGTAAGGCTATACAAATAAGAACCAATCCCAACGAAAAGGCGGAATAAATTGGATTGGTAAGCAATACCACCCCTAAACCTACTAATATAAGGCCCAATCCCAGAAATACTAAAAGAAAATCGTGTATTGATCCAGGTAAATCCATTTTACGTATAAAGAAGAGAGAAATACATCGAATTTTTTCATGACTTTATTGATGACCCGACCAGGAACAAAAATTTTTTGATACGTTCCTATAATTCAATGAAATCCTAAACGTTATGAATTGAGGTAGGTATAGCTATTAGAATAATCTCACTTTTTATCCCCAAGGAGAATTCGACACTCTAAAAAAGATTTCTATTTCGAACCATTTCGAAAGAATTACGTATCTATTAAGATATTTTCAATCAAAATTTATAGATTTTGACTCAAAAAATTAAGTCACAATTATTACAATCAATCCAATCAATAGTTAAGTATTTGTAGTCATTTTATTGACCAAACAAAAGGAACGAAACCTCATTTCTTTAGATCAAAACCGAATTTTAGTAATTATTCTTTGTCTTTAATCAAGGGTTTACTCCTTTTTAGTTGAGGCAAAGTCGAAATCGTTCGAATTGTATAATCGTCAATTACTGATATTGGTAAACGACCCAAAGCAATTTGATTATAATTCAATTCGTGACGATCATAAGTAGAAAGCTCATATTCTTCAGTCATTGATAAACAATTTGTTGGACAATACTCAACGCAGTTACCACAAAATATACAGATTCCGAAATCAATACTATAATTAAGCAATCGTTTCTTTCGAATATTCGTTTCGAATTGCCAATCAACAACGGGTAAATCTATAGGACATACACGAACACATACCTCACAAGCAATACATTTATCAAATTCAAAATGGATTCGACCGCGGAAACGCTCCGATGTGATTAATTTTTCATAAGGGTATTGAATAGTTACAGGTAAACGATTTGCGTGGGATAAGGTAATCATAAAACTTTTACCAATGTACCTTACAGCCCTTATTGTTTGTTGACCATAATTTCTGAACCCAGTCACCATAGGGAGCATATCCTAATTATCTAGGAACAATTTGATGTTTGTTTCTTTCTCTTGTTTGAGACATATACACTTACTAGTATTCCATTACAATGAAAGGAGTTGTGAAGAGGTTGTTAATAATAGATTGCCGAGAGAAATAGGTAAAAGAAATTTCCAGCCAAGATTTAATAATTGATCCATTCTTAGTCTAGGTAAAGTCCATCTTGTTGTGATAGAAACGAACAAGAACAAATAGGTTTTAGCCAATATAATAAAGATACCCGTTGTTGTTCCAAAAATCCCACTCACTTTATTTAGTTCAAAAAGCTCAGGAACAAAAATGTACGGAATATAAATATTCCAACCGCCCAAGTAAAGAACTGTTACAAATAATGACGAAACTAATAGGTTTAGATAGGAAGCAACATAAAATAAACCAAATTTGATACCCGAATATTCGGTTTGATAGCCGGCTACTAATTCTTCTTCCGCTTCTGGTAAATCAAAAGGCAATCTCTCGCATTCTGCTAGAGAAGAAATTAGAAAAACAATAAACCCTATAGGTTGCCGCCACAAATTCCACCCCAAAAGACCATATTTTGACTGTGCCTCAACTATATCAACTGTACTTAAACTATTAGATAATTATAGTCGATGAGAACATAACTGTTCCCACCTCTATTCCAGAACCATACATGAGATTTTCACCTCATATGGCTCCTCGAGGGTCATAAATAAATCTAAGGACCAAAAATCATATTTTCTTTATTTTGATACGTCTGTCGGATAGGTTAGTTTGTAGAATAGGTAGGATCACAATGTCCTCTAATTAGACCAATGGAATTCTGTCTGTTATTGTTATAACAATAAATAAAGATAAAGTACTTCTGAATTGATCTCATCCTTTAAAGAATTTCAGTTTTTCCTTGTTGAGTAATAACTTCCGTATTTCAATCAAATACTCCTTGGGGGTGTGTAGAAATATTAATAGATCTTTCAACCCAACCTTGTTTTCGATTCCAAAAAAGAATTATACATACCATTAATTTCTAAATTAAATTTCTAAATTAGGGTATTATCTCTATGATAAAGAAAGAATAAAAAAGATCCTTTTTTATTCTATTGTGATTTTCTTTTTTCTATTGTTAGAGTTCTTTTTTTTTTTTTTTGTTCCTATTCTTTTTTCTTTTCTGAGAAAAAATGGAAAAGTAAAGGGTTATTTCGTATATGATAGTTTTTTTTTATAATCGGTGGATAGGAGCATACTCTGGATCGGAATTGCGGGGAGTACTACTTGATCATTTCTACGAATTTAAAGCCCCAATTATTTTTTTTTATATATATTCTTTTTTCAGTCAAAAATGCACTTTTGGATAATTTACATAATCTCCATTACTAATTACTAATCCGTTGCTTATCTTGGTGTTTCTAACCAATCCACTCATTTTTGTGCAATCCCCCGTTATCGCTATGGTAATACATGTCTGGTAATACATGCCAACGTTACTAAAACGTCAATACGGTTGATCATTTGAACCCCGCTTCAAGCCAGGATGACTAATCAACCAATCTTGGGGTAAAAAATATTTTCTTTTTTTTTTCGCTTTCCTCTTACTATTGTACCTAGGAAATGAGATTGATTCTTTTTACTGCGAATTTAGAAGCTGTTTTCTTTCACTCATATAACTATCCGATTTAGATCATACACTTTTATATTAATGATAAATATAAAAAACTATATCCATTTAATTCATTTCGCCTAGTCTTTCATATTTTCTTAGAAATAAGGGCGTAGAGAAAAGTTTATGTTTCAACGACTCGCACGTAGAGATATTGATAACACACATAGAGTTAATGGTATTTCATAACTAATCGATTGAGCAGCGGCTCGTAGACCACCTAAAAAAGAATATTTATTATTTGATCCATATCCTGACATAAGAAGTCCGATGGGAGCAATACTTGAAATGGCAATCCATAAAAAAACACCAATCTTTAGATCAGCTAAAACTAGGTGATAGCCAAAAGGAATTACTGAATAGCTTAGTAGAATTGATATGACTGCTATGGATGGGCCAATGCTGAATAAACGAGTATCTCCCCGAGATGGAAGAATATTCTCTTTACAAAGTAGTTTTATCCCATCTGCTAGAGCTTGAAGAACTCCTAAAGGACCAGCATATTCGGGTCCAATACGTTGTTGTACTCCTGCGGCTATTTCTCTTTCTAACCACACAATTACTAGTACCCCTATTGTTATTCCCAATACAAGAGTCAAAATAGGAACAAGCATCCATATAATGTTATATATCTCTTTTAAGGATTCTAATCCGGAAAAAGAATGAATATCTTGTATTTCTGGTGTATCAAGTATCATTTCAACGATCAACTTCCCCCATAATGATATCGATGCTACCTAGTATCGTCATAATATCAGCCAATTTCATTCTTTTAACCAACTGAGGAACAATTTGCAAATTAATAAACCCCGGTGGACGAATTTTCCATCTCCAAGGAAAACCACTCTGGTCCCCTATCAGAAAAATTCCCAATTCGCCCTTTGGTGCTTCGACTCTCACATAAAGTTCTTGTTTCGGCAATTCAAAAGTAGGAGAGGTTTTTTTACTAATGAATCGATATTCAAAATCATTCCAGTTTTGATCCCTCTCTCTATCAAAACATCGGGTTTCTAAATTCTCATAGGGCCCCCCCGGAATTCTTTCCAGAGCTTGTTGAATAATTTTTATGGATTCCTTCATTTCACTGATTCGGACTAAATAACGAGCTAATGAATCGCCTTCTTTTTGCCACGGGACTTCCCAATCAAATTCGTTGTAACATTCATAATGATCAACTTTGCGAAGATCCCATTGTATTCCAGAAGCTCGTAGCATTGGTCCTGATAAAGCCCAATTTACTGCTTCCTCTGCACTAATAATACCTACTCCTTCAACTCGTTCTAAAAAAATAGGATTTCGCGTAATAAGGTTTTGATATTCAGCAGCCCCTGTTAAAAAATAATCGCAGAAATCAAAACATTTATCTATCCAGCCATAAGGTAGATCGGCCACTACTCCTCCGATACGAAAAAAATTATGCATCATTCTCATCCCAGTGGCAGCTTCGAATAGATCATATACTAATTCCCTTTCTCTGAAAATATAGAAGAAAGGGGTTTGCGCACCAATATCTGCCATAAAAGGGCCAAGCCATAACAGATGAGAAGCTATACGACTCAACTCTAACATAATTACTCTGATATGGCTAGCTCTTTTTGGTATTTGAATATTTCCCAGCCGTTCTGGTCCATTTACGGTTATTGCTTCTGTGAACATCGTAGCTAAATAATCCCAACGTGTTACATAGGGCAGATATTGTATAATTGTTCGGTTTTCGGCAATTTTTTCCATCCCTCTGTGTAAATAACCTAATATTGGTTCACAGTCAATAACATCTTCACCATCTAGAGTAACGATGAGTCGAAGAACACCATGCATTGATGGATGGTGTGGGCCCATATTGACTATCATGAGGTCTTGTCTTGGAGATGATACATTCATAGGTTTTTCCTCGATTCATTCTTCCATACCTTACTGAAAACGAAAAGAAGCTCATCAAGATGCACGATACTAATAATAAAAAATCAAATAATTCAAAAATGCCTTTTTTCAAATTAACGCATTTTTGGTTCCCGAATATCCAACTGACTAATTAATTGTTTATAACGTACTTCATTTTTCTTTGACAAATAAGCCAGCAGCCGTTGGCGTTTTCCTATAATTTTCCGGAGGCCTCTCTGAGATAAATAGTCTTTTCTATGCAATTCCAAATGTGAAGTAATTCTTCGGATCTTATTAGTAAAACTGAATACTTGAAATTCAACGGATCCCTTGTTTTTGTTTTTTTCTTTTTCGTTTTGTGCAATAAATGAGATGAATGCATTTTTGACCATAAAATGAAATCTTCTCCCCTACTTAAATTTAAATATTTTTAATTTAAATATTTTTAATATTAAAATATATATATATTTTTATTGAGCAGTAATAATAATGCTGATTCCTTTTTCATTTTGTATACCCGACAATCTTCATTTCCTTATGAATTTCTCATTTTATCCAATTGTTTTTAGTTTATGGGCATAGGGATCTAAACAGATAATCTATCAAACAGATAATCTATTTCTACACTTAGAAAAAAGAAAAATTTATACCTAAGATTTGAATCATAAGATTCTGTTGATTCCTTTTTAGATCTAATTGATATGTCATTAAATTAATAAATTAATGATATGAATAGAATGAAAAACAATGCATGTGTGCATCTTTTTGTTTTCATGTATCAACTAAAATATGTTATGGAATATATGAAAAACGTATCGTTAAAGGGTTTTTAATCGTGGATACATATGTATTCTTACCATATTGAAACGACTTCCATTATTGGTATCAAACCAATAGCGATTCATACAAGCTAAATCTTCTAATCGATAATTGGGCCAAAAAAAGAGTTTGAATTGAATTAGTTTCTTTTTTTTTTTTTTTTCTCTATAAAAATCTTTGTTTTTATTCGAAACGTTACCGCAGGTTTTAATGTTATTTCTATTGCAAAATTCTGTATTTATCTGATGAATACCTTGGCTATTCTTCGAATTAAAAGAAATTAGAATTCCGAATTCTCTACGACGTTGAGATAAAAAAGTATTTTCAGGAACAAACAAATCATCAAGATTTTCGTTGTTATTTCCAGTGTTCCTTTTCTGTTTTGAAATGGACTCATCAAAATTCGTCTTATCAACACAGCCCTTTTCTTGGTTTCTTGAATTCAGTTTGTGCTTATTCTTATGACCCAATGAAATTTTTATGGTTTGGTACATAAGAAACTGTCCGACATTTTTTACAGCCAGACGAATTGGTTCGATAATCAATATTCCTTTTTTCAGAAATTCTGTAAGGCTCAAATTGTTCTGAATCAGTAGAATATCGAGACTCATTTCTCTCCTTTGAATAGAGGATATAGCAATCTCGTTTGGATTTATCAGTCTAAGCAGGAGACAAAATACTTTGATATTATTGAGTACTCTTTGATTTACAGAAGCATTCCATCGTAATTGAAAACAGAAATACCTTTTTAGTAGGAAATCAAGCTCCACTTCCGTAGAACTTTTGTATTTTTTTTTCTTTTTCGTGTCTGATCCCGCAAAATATTCTTCAAGACCTTTTTCTTGGTTTAAGCCAACTGATCCAAGATCCACTTGTCTCTCAGATTCTTTTTCTTCTTCATTTTTCTTCTTGACTTCAATAGTTTTTTTTTCATTCGAGAATGATAATATAAAAGTATCTCTTTTTTTTTTTTTATTTACCGTCTTTTTTTCAAAAACATTTTCATTTTCATTCAAATCAAAAACAAGTAATTTGATTGGTATGGCTCCGTGGGTTTTCTTATATGCATTGTAAAGTATCAAAATTTGTGGGAAGAACCAAAGTTCCAAATTCAATATGGAATGACTTAATATTCTTTCATTCATTTCCATCCAATCAAAAAGGGTTTTGGGGGGGTATGGGTTGATTTCTTCATCTTGATGAAGCATGAGATAAAAAAGACTTTTCTTATCAATTTTATCAATTATTTGATAATTATTAGACGCAGTCTTCGTGTTTTTATTCCTTTTGGTTCCGGTATCAATCCATAATTCAATATCCATCTTGTTTCTAAGATAAAAACGGAGAATTCTCCAATCAAAATATTTTCTAACCCGGTTTTTCTCTATACCCACAATCTCATCTTCTCCCAGATAGTTATTCATAGGAACATTTCCTGGCAGATGAACAGATTTGCGGTTATATGTCTTGTAATTATAAAAAAAAAAAATCCCTTGGTTCTTTTTTTCCTTTAATAAGAATTTATTAATATATGAGTCCTTCGGATCTTCATAATTAATAGATTTATATGCTAAAAGATCATATCTATAGTGTTTTTTAAAATTATTTTTTTGATTTCGTAATGACTCCGCTTCAAAATTATTTTTTTTTTCGTACTGAATTAATCGGTCTTTTTCGTATGAATCCTTTTTTTTAAAATCTTTATTTTTAGTTATACATCCTTGATTAACAACATTTCGCCATTTTTGGGGTACTAATCTAGACCATCTTATCTGAGATAAATCGTGTTGAGAATGACCAGCTTTTAACCAGTTTTTCCATTGATTCATGGTGGAAGTAATCGGTTTTTTATATTTTTTATATCTTAATTGGGAATGAAATATCCCTTGTACTTCAAAATAACCCTTTATTTTATTTTTAAGAAAAATAGTTGTTTCATGATCATGATATTGAAGAGCGGATCTTAGCTTATATAAGTTAAGCTTATATAAGTTAAGAAATTGGTTTTGTGATAATTTGTAAAATACATATGCTTGTGACAAAAAAGATAAGTCACGAAAAAACCTTGTTCTCTTATTACTATTATTAGTAAGTGACTCTTTTCTATTCGAAATAAAGTGAATTGTATTATGATTTACTTTATCAATATCAGCTTTTTCTTGATTTTCGTTATTATTATAGATGTATTTGTCAATAAGGTTTCTAGCTGATTCAAGAAAAAATTCTGCATTGATTATGGGAATTTGAATGATAGATAGAAAGATATCTATGTATATTTTCTCAATAAAAATTTTTCTAAAATAATGGAATTTACGGACTACTCGAGCATTTATTCTTTTTAGTACCTTTTTTAATAATCCGAATCTTTTCGTGCCATAAGTTATTTTGTTAGGACTCTTTTTTTTCTTTGAGATCACTTTCTTCTCTTTGTTTTTTTTTTTATTTATTTGATTTATGATTGTCCTTTTTTTATTAGTCAAATCTTGCATTCGTGCTTCGGCCGGTGAAGAATTTGTCCAACCCATAGGTATAATTTGACTCGAGGATTCATGAATCGTCCTTTTATTGGTTATAAAATATTTTTGAGTTTCATTCAATTCATCTAATCCGCTAAATACTAATAGAATAGTGATTAGTTCTTTTATTTGTTCTTTGAAAAAGAAAAATGGACTTTTTTTGATAACTCTTTTTTTCCTTTCTTTTGATTTTGTGAAATTTAGAGAAAATTTTGTTCTTTTTTTTAAAATCCTTCTAACTAGAAAATACTTTTTTGTAAACTTTCTAATCCTTTCTTCGAGTTTTTTACAAATGGGTTTAAAATCAAAAAGAGAAGTTCTTCTTTTGGTAGAACCAAAAGGAAATTCAGTTTCCATCCCAAAAACTGTTAAAAAGCAAAAATTCTTTTTTTTCCTTTTTTTCCCTTTCTTCTCGTTCATTGAGCCCTTTTGAGGGCATTGCTTAGCTCTGTGCCAAGGTTTCAGGCGAAAAGGGAATAGGATTTTTATCTGAATACCCTCTGTTAACCAGTTTTTCGGAAATTCTTTTTCGGATAATTGAACTCCATTATAGGTGCATTTAACGTGCATTTCCTTATTCCAATCTTTTAAATCCTCAGACCATTCTGGAAATTGAAATAATAGTGTACGGATGGTATTTTTAGCTATTATCAATAAAGGTAGGATAAT